ATTTTCTTCATGAAATGGGTTGGATTGGTATTATTCTGGATACGGCAAAATCATTCTATTCGATCTAATAAGTATCTTGTGTCAGAATTGAGAAATTCTATGGCTCGAATCTTTAGTATTCTCTTATTTCTCACCTGTGTCTACTATTTAGGCAGAATGCCGTCGCCTATTGTCACTAAGAAACTGAAAGAGAAAGAAACCTCAGAAACGGAAGAAGGGGGAGAAAGAAAGGAAGAAAGCGATGTAGAAACAACTTCCGAAATGAAGGAGACTAAACAGGAACAAGAGGGATCCACCGAAGAAAACCCTTCCCTTTTTTCAGAAGAAAGGGAGGATCTGGACAAAATAGATGAAACGGAAGAGATCCGAGTGAATGGAAAGGAAAAAACAAAGGATGAATTTCACTTTAAAGAGGCACGCTATCAAGATAGCCCAGTTTACGAAGATTCTGATCTGGAGACCCATCAAGAGAATTGGGAATTGGGAAGACTGAAAGAAGAGAAAAAGAAAAGAATGAATATGTGGGTTGGGGTTGAAAAAACTTTTGTCACTTTTTTTTTCGATTTTCAGCGATGGAATCGTCCATTACGATATATAAAAAATAAGAAATTAGAAAATGCTTTACGCAATGAAATGTCACAATTTTTTTTTTTTACATGTACAAGTGATGGGAAACAAATAATATCCTTCACATATCCGCCCAGTTTATCGACTTTTTCGGAAATGCTAGAACAAAGAATTTCTTTATACATAATAGAAAAACTATACGACGAAGATCTTTATAATTCTTGGATTTATACTAATGAAAAAAAAAAGTGCAATTTGAACAATGAATTGAAAAGCCGAATCCAAATTCTAGAAAAAAATGAGGGATCCTCTAGTCTGGATATGCTTGAAAAAAGAACCATATTATGTGATGATGAAAAAAAAAAAAAATGCTTGCCAAAAGCATATGATCCTTTTTTCAACGGACCATATCGAGGAACGAGAAAAGAATTAGATTCACGCGCAATCATGAATACTTATACAGATACAGAAGATTTAGTAGAATCTTTTTTTATAAATAAGATTCATGATCTACTTATTAACGATTCCGTAGAACTCCACCGTCAATCATTTTTGAATTCTAAAGAAGAAAAAGGAATTGATTCAGAAAGTCAAGCAAAATATTTGCAATTTGTATTTGATGTAATTACAACACATACAAAAGATCAAAAAACAATGAAAAAAAAATCTATTGGAATTAGAATAGAAGAAGTAAGTAAAAAGGTTTCTCGATGGTCATACAAATTAACCGAGAATTTGGAAGAAGAGGAAGAAGAAAATGAAGAAGAATTGGAGGAAGACGATCATGAGATTAATTCAAGAAGAGCCAAACTTGTGGTAATTTATAACGATAATGATCAGAATACCAATTCTATTTCTAGTATTCATAATACTAGTAACAATGATAAAAATGATGATCAAATGGAAGAGGGAGAGGTGGCTTTGATACGTTACTCACAACAATCGGATTTTCGTCGCAATCTAATCAAAGGATCCATGCGCGCTCAAAGACGTAAAACAGTTATTTGGGACCTCTTTCAAGTAAATGTACATTCCCCACTTTTTTTGGATCGTCTAGACAAAATGTCTTTTTTTTCGTTTTTTACTATCAACGAAATGAAGAATCTCATTTTTAGGAATTGGATGGGCAGAGAACAAGAATCAGAATTAAAAATTTCCTATTTTGAAAATGACGATAAAAAAGAAGAAAAGGAGAAAGAGGAAAAAAGAGATAAAAACGAACAGATAGAAATATCAGAAGCTTGGGATACTTTTATATTTACTCAAGTAATAAGAAGTTTGATGTTAATAACCCAATCTTTTCTTAGAAAATACATTATATTGCCTTCATTAATAATAGCCAAAAACCTTTTCCGTATGTTCTTATTCCAAATTCCCGAGTGGGACGAGGATTTTAAGGAATGGAATAGAGAAATCCATATTAAATGCACCTATAATGGTGTTCAATTATCAGAAACAGAATTTCCCCAAGATTGGTTAATAGATGGTATTCAGATAAAGATTCTATATCCTTTCTGTCTAAAACCTTGGAGAAAATCTAAGGCACAATCTCATCATAGAGATCTAATGAAAAAAAAAGAGAAAAAAAGAAATTTTTGTTTTTTAACAGTCTGGGGAATGGAAGCGGAACTTCCCTTTGGTTCTCCCCGAAAACGACCTTTTTTTTTTGAACCTATTTATAAAGAACTCCAAAAAAGAAAGAAAAAGGTGAAAAAGAAATTTTCACAAGTTTTCAAATCTTTAAAAAAAAAAAAAATAAAACCCTTTCTAAAAATCAGAAAAGAAAAAACAAAAGGGGTCGTTCAAATTATCAAACTAATAATGAAAAAACTGGAGAAAGTAAATCCAATTTTATTATTTGAATTAAGGAAAAAAAAAGTATATGAACCAAACGAAAACAAAAAAGATTTCAAAAGAAATAATAAGATTCTTCACGAATCGTCCGTAATAGAAAAAAGAATGAAAGATCTTTCTGATAAGACAATCAAAATCAGGAATCAAATTGAACAAACCGCAAAAGACAAGAAAAAAAAAGAAATAGTTCTAATTTCTGATAATAAAGGATCGGGATCGCAGAAACATATTTTGAAAATATTAAAAAGGAAAAATATCCGATTAATGCGTAAATCACACTACTTTATAAAATCATTCATTGAAAAAATATACATAGATATTTTGCTATGTACCATTACCGTTTCTAAGATTTCTAAGATAAATGCACAACTTTTCTTTGAATTAACAAAAAAGATCTTTAATAAATCCATTTACAACAATGAAATAAATCAAGAACAAGAAGGAATTGATGAAAAAAATCAAAATACAATGAATTTTCTTTTGACTATAAAAGAATTCAAATCGTTTTCAAATACTGATAATACTACGAATAGCAATCAAAATTCCAATACTTATTGGAACTTATCTTCCCTGTCCCAAGCATATGTTTTTTACAAAATATCACAAAACCAATTACTTAATAAGTATCAATTGAGACCTGTACTTAAATATCAAGGGAGCTATCCTTTTTTTAAGGATAATTTAAAAGACTATTGTATGATACATGGAATATTTAACTCACATAATAAAATTCATACGTATGTAATTAACGAATGGAAAAATTGGTTAAAAGGTCATTATCAATACGATTTCTCTCAAAAAAAAAGGTCTCCATTAGTACCTAAAGAATGGCGAAATAGAATCAAAAAACATCGTATGATTCAAAACAAGGAATCAAACCAATTGGATTTATATCAAAAATACCAATTTATTTCTTCCATGAAAAAAAATGACTATGCAGCAAATTCATTTATGAGTCAAAAAGACAAATGGAAAAAACATTACAGATATGATCTTTTCTCATATAAATACATAAACCTTCCTAATTTATACATTTCTGGATCAACATTAGAAAGAAACGGGGACCAAGAAATTCCATCTCATTTCAATATATCGAAACCTGAATCATTTTATGTATTGGTAAGTATACCTAGTAATGATTATCTAGAAAAAGGATATCTTATTTATAGGAATACAAATTTGGATAGAAAATATCTTGATTGTAGAATTCTTCATCTTTGTTTTATAAATAATATTGAGATCTGGACCGATGCACATATTGGTATCAAGATTCAGAAAGATACTAAGACTGAAATTAAGAATTTCAAAAAAATGGAAAAAAAAGATCTTTTTTTTCCTACAATTCATCAAGAGATCAAACCATGCAATCAAAAAAGTTTCTTTTTTGATTGCATGGGAATGAATAAAGAAAGGTTCTATGATACCGCATCAAATCATGATACTATATCCAATCTAGAAACTTGGTTCTTCCCAGAATTTGTGCTACTTTTTGATGTATATAAAATGAAACCTTGGATCATCCCAATCAAATCACTCTTTTTTCATTTTTCTATAAATGAAAAAAGTAAAAGCATTAACGTAAATCCAAAGAAATCATCTAATAAAAAAAAAGATCGTGAATTAGGAAATTTCAAGCAGGAAGAGAATGAACAACAGATCCAAGGAAATCTTGTATGGAATCTACGAAAAATAAAAAAAGAAAATCAAAAAACTGTTGAAGAAGATTACGCAAGATTAGAAATGAAAAAGGTTCTAAAAAAGAAACAATATAAGAGCAAGAATGAAATGGAACTAGATTTCTTTTTGAAAAAATATTTACTTTTTCAACTAAGATGGGCTGATCCCTTGAAGAAAGAAATAATGAAAAATATCAGGATATATTGTCTCCTACTTAGACTAAGAAATCCAAAGGAAATTGCTATATCTTCGATTCAAAGAGGTGAAATAAATCTAGATGAAATGCTGATTCAAAAGGACCTAGTTCTTGCAGAATTGATAAGAAAGGGAATATTTATTATTGAACCAATTTGTCTATCTATACAAAGGAAAGGAAAATATATTATATATCAAACTATGGATATTTCATTGGTCGATAAGAAAAAGCATCAAACAAAGAAAAAATACACAAAAAAAAGATATATTGAGAAAGAGGGGTTTGAAAAATCCATTGCACGACACAGCAACATATTTTTGAGTGGAGACAAAAATCATTATGATTTACTTGTTCCTGAAAATATTCTATCTCCCAGACGTCGTAGAGAATTTCGAATTCGAATTTGTTTCAATTCCCATAATTTTCATGTTGTGGATAGAAATACAAGATTTTGCAATGAAAACAAAATAAGAAACTGTGGACAATTTTTGAATGAGGACAAACATATTAATACAGATAGAAAAGATTTCATGAAATTCAAATTATTTCTTTGGCCCAATTTTCGATTAGAAGATGTAGCTTGTATGAATCGCTATTGGTTTGATACCAATAACAGCAGTCGTTTCAGTATGTCAAGAATACATATGTATTCACAATTCAGAATGAATTCAATTCCAATGAAAAATGAAAAAAATCTATAGTGGATTTCCTACATCATATTTGGTAGATTAATAGATGAAAGCCGAAACATATACACTGTGTAACATTATACTACATGATGCTGATTTCATAGTGTAATTTCATAGTGTATCAATTTTCATTAGGAATAACGGAATCCTTTTAAGTAAAAAGAAATTGTTTTCTTTCGTGAATACATATATGTTTTGTATATTTGGATCAAATATACAAAACATAAAAACATAAACCACATAAAGAAAAAACAAAGTAGTATATGAATGAAATCCAATTTTGATGTATACTAGATGAAAATAACTGACATAAGAAATATTATTATTTTTCCTGATCCGTAAAATTCACAGAAAAGAAAGATAGAAATCTTAATTTATGGTCAAAAATTCATTCATCTCAGTTATTACACAAGAAGAAAAAGAAGAAAATAGTGGGTCTGTTGAATTTCAAGTATTCCATTTCACCAGTAAGATACGGAGACTTACTTCACATTTAGAATTGCACAAAAGAGATTTTTTATCGCAAAGAGGTCTACGAAGAATTCTGGGAAAACGTCAACGATTATTGACTTATTTGTCAAAGAAAAAGAAAGTGCGTTATAAGAAATTAATGGATCAGTTAGATATTCGGGAACCAAAAACTCGTTAATTAAATTTGAATTTCTTATTTGAGTTTCTTATTATCCTTGTTATTTTTTATTTTTTTCATTCTTTTCTTATTATTATTAGTTTCAGTTATTATTTTTTTTTGAGATTCTTCATTTTAAGAATTTCATGAAATAATGAATTAAGGAAAAAAATATGACTGTACCGGCTACAAGAAAAAATTTCATAATAGTCAATATGGGTCCTCACCACCCATCAATGCATGGTATTCTTCGGCTGATCGTTACTCTGGATGGTGAAGATGTTATTGACTGTGAACCTATATTGGACTATTTACACAGAGGGATGGAAAAAATAGCGGAGAACCAAACGATTATACAATATTTGCCTTATGTAACACGTTGGGATTATTTAGTTACTATGTTCACAGAAGTAATAACAGTAAATGCACCAGAACGATTGGAAAGTGTTCAAGTGCCTAAAAGGGCCAGTTATATCAGAGTTCTTATGCTGTAGCTGAGCCGTATAGCCTCCCATTTGTTATGGCTTGGCCCTTTTATGGCCAATATTGGTGCACAGACTCCCTTTTTCTATATTTTAAGAGAGAGGGAATTAATATATGATCTATTCGAAACCGCCACAGGTATGCGGATGATGCATAATTATTTCCGCATCGGAGGAGTAGCTGCGGATTTACCTTATGCCTTATGGCTGGATAGATAAATGTTTTGATTTCTGTGATTCTTTTTTCACAGAAGTTGTTGAGTATCAAAAGCTCATTACGCGAAATCCCATCTTTTTGGAACGAGTTGAAGGAGTGGGCATTATTGGTGGGGAGGAGACAAGAAATGGGGGTTTATCAGGACCAATGTTACGAGCTTCTGGAATCCAATGGGATCTTCGTAAAGTTGATCGCTATGAGTGTTACAATAAATTTGATTGGGAAGTCAAAAGGCAAAAAGAAGGCGATACATTAGCTCGTTATTTAGTAAGAATCGAATCGGTGAAATGCAAGAATCCATAAAAATCATTCAACAGGCTCTATAAAGAATTCCTGGAGGACCTTATGAAAATTTAGAAAACCGGCGTTTTCATAGGACAAAGGATTCCGAATGGAATAATTTTGAATATAGATTTATTACTAAAAAACTTTCACCCAATTTTGAATTGTTAAAACAAGAACTTTATGTAAGGGTAGAGGCCCCAAAAGGAGAATTAGGAATTTATTTAATAGGAGATAGTAGTGTTTTCCCCTGGAGATGGAAAATTCGTCCACCCAGTTTCATCAATTTGCAAATTCTTCCCCAGCTAGTTAAAAGAATGAAATTGGCTGATATCATGACGATACTAGGTAGTATAGATATCATTATGGGAGAAGTTGATCGTTGAAATGATAATTGATACGACAGAAGTACAAACTATTAATTTTTTTTATAGATTAGAATCCTTAAAAGAAGTCTATGGATTGATATGGATTTTTGTCCCCATTTTAATCCTTGTCTTAGGAATCACAATGGGGGTATTAGTCATTGTGTGGTTAGAAAGAAAGATATCTGCAGCAATACAACAACGTATTGGGCCTGAATATGCCGGCCCGTTAGGAATTCTTAAAGCTTTAGCGGATGGGACCAAACTACTTTTGAAGGAGGATCTTCTTCCATCTAGAGGTAATATTCGTTTATTTAGGGTCGGACCCTCTATAGGGTTTATATCAATTCTACGAAGTTATTTAGTAATTCCTTTTGGATATCACCTTGTTTTAGCTGATCTCAGTATAGGTGTTTTTTTATGGATTGCCTTTTCAAGTATTGTCCCCATTGGTCTTCTTATGTCAGGATATGGATCAAATAATAAGTATTCCTTTTCAGGCGGTCTACGAGCTGCAGCTCAATCGATTAGTTATGAAATACCATTAACTCTATGTGTGTTAGCAATATCTCTACGTGTGATTCGGTGGAACATGAACTCTTTTTTATCTATTTTCTAGAAAATAGATAAAAAATGAATTGAGATTTCAATACTCTAAAATAGAAATCTAATTCATAGAATTCAATATGTAAATATGAATATCAAAGAAGAAAAGAAATATTTTTTTTTTCTTAATGACTACTATCCCAGATACGTCATGGTCCGGAATTTTTCGGACTACAAGATCAAATCAGATTATAGAACAGGACTTAATAAGTAACGTTCAAAAAATTGGGATTCATTTATCCACAGATTTTTATCTCCCTTTTGAACTCATTTCTAGAATTCTTTTAGTTTCTTTGATAGGTGCAATTACTATGGCTCGTCAATAATAGAATTCTAATATAATAAGAACTTCCTTTTTTTTTTTTAATTAAAGAATGAAAATGGATTTAATCTATTTTGTTTCAATCTACTGTGAATATCTTCTTTTGTTATGTAATTCTTCTAGTCTAGTCAACTGAATCGGTTTCATTTTTGTTCATATTGAAATCAATCGAGATAGATGAGGGATTTATCAATGATGTTAGAGCATGTACTTTTTCTAAGTGTTTCTTTATTTTCTATCGGTATCTATGGACTGATCACAAGCCGAAGCATGGTTAGAGCACTTATGTGTCTTGAGCTTATACTTAATTCGGTGAATAGAAATCTTGTCACATTTTCCGATATATTTGATAGTCGGCAATTAAAAGGAGAAATTTTCTCAATCTTTGTTATAGCTATTGGGCTAGCTATTGTTTCGTCGATCCATCGTAACAGAAAATCAATTCGTATCAATCAATCGAATTTGCTGAATAATTAGTTAGAATTCTTCTATTTTAACATAGAAATCAAAACATAAGACTTTTAGATAGAATATTCTAAATAGAATCTAATAGAATTAGAATAATAAGATAATAGAATATTTTTATTTTTCTTTCTTCTCTTTTTTCATATAGATTTAGGATTTATAGTTACGAACTTATTCTATAACTAACCTAATAACAAACGTATTCATCTGCTATATAATATATCATAATATCCTTAATTTAATTATATTTCTATATAATAGAAAGATAGGAAAATTCACATGAATTGAATTCGTAAACTCATATTTCATGATTATTGAAATGGAAATCAAAGTATCTTGGCCCTTTCTCATAAACAGATTAGAAAATCTATTGATTCTTCAAATTTTGATAAATCATTGATTCGTCTGGTGTCTACAATAGAAAATATATGATTTATTTCATTTTCTTATCTTATTTTACCAGATCGAAAATCTTTTGTGTTCAAAACTGGAATTTATAGACCCAATGTCACATTCAGTAAAGATTTATGATACATGTATAGGATGTACCCAATGTGTTCGAGCTTGCCCCACGGATGTATTGGAAATGATACCTTGGGACGGATGTAAAGCTAAGCAAATTGCTTCTGCGCCAAGAACCGAGGATTGTGTAGGTTGTAAAAGATGTGAATCCGCTTGTCCAACGGATTTTTTGAGTGTCCGTGTTTATTTATGGCATGAAACAACTCGCAGCATGGGTCTTTCTTATTGATATGTGACAAAAAACTCCACTTGAATCATTTGATTCCTCTTTACCGACAAAACCCCGTGCTCGGGAGAAGAATAATCTATTTTCTTTTCTCGAGTACGGACTTTTCTGGTCTAATTTTATCTTGTCTTTATCACGAGTTCTTTTCCTTGGTTAACAATACTTCTTGTTTTGCCCATATTCGCGGGTTCTTCAATTGTCTTTTTCCCTCATAGGGGAAGAAATAAGGTGTATGTATAGTTGGTATACTATATGTATATGTATACTAGAGCTCCTTCTAATGACCTATGTATTTTGTTATCATTTCCAATTGGACGATCCATTAATCCAATTGAAGGAGGATTATAAATGAATCAATCTTTTTGATTTTCACTGGAGACTGGGAACCGATGGACTTTCCATAGGACCCATTTTACTGAAAGGATTTATAACTACTTTAGCAGCTTGGCCAGTTACTCGAAATCCGCGATTCTTCTATTTCTTGATGTTAGCAATGTATAGTGGCCAAATAGGATCATTTTCTTCTCGAGACCTTTTACTTTTTTTCATCATGTGGGAATTAGAATGAATTCCTGTTTACTTACTTTTATCCATGTGGGGAGGAAAAAAACGCCTGTACTCGGCTACAAAGTTTATTTTGTGCACTGCCGGAGGTTCCATTTTTCTCTTAATAGGAGTTCTAGGTATGGGTTTATATGGTTTCAATGAACCAACATTAGATTTAGAAAAATTAGCTAATCAATTGTATCCTGCAGCATTGGAAATAATACTCTCTTTTGGTTTTCTTATTGCTTATGCTGTCAAATCGCCGATGATACCCCTAAATACATGGTTACCAGATACCCACGGGGAAGCACATTACAGTACATGTATGCTTTTAGCTGGAATATTCTTAAAGATGGGAGCATATGGATTGATTTGGATCAATATGGAATTATTAGCTCACGCTCATTCTAGATTATCTCCCTGGTTGGTGATAGTAGGAATAATACAAATCATTTATGCAGCTTCAACTTCTCTCGGTCAACGCAATTTAAAAAAACGTATTGCCTATTCTTCCGTATCTCACATGGGTTTCTTAATTATAGGAATTGGTTTTTATCCTGATTTCGTTCTCCCGTTATCGGTTGACAAGGTACAAGTTCTATTATCTAATTCTATTTCTATAGATACTAATTCTTTTTTTAGATTCAATACGAAATGAAAGAAATTTCATTAATTGGAAAGAAAGTCTTAGAATTCTTTGACTTTCATATTTTCACGATTCTTCGTTGTACAATGAAAAAAAAAAGGAAGGGTGAATTAGAATTGTAATGAGATACATCTAAAGTTTTTGAGAACCATTTGAATAATTCCTCTATTTAAACGGTTCTCAAAAACTCGCACAAATTTTCATTGCATTGTGTATCAGACGATTTTTTTATGTATTCTTCATGTATTTTCTTTTATTCAATTAGATATTCATTGGAATGAACCATAACTATGGAACCCGATTCCTAATAGATTGATCCCAAAATAGCATATCCAAATTAGGAGAAATCCTATAGAAGCTACAAATGCCGAATTTGTCCCTTGATCTTGCAATTTTGGATTTGTTCTAGTATGTAAATAAATTGCAAATATGGTCCAAGTAATAAATGCCCAAGTTTCCTTAGGGTCCCAATTCCAATAAGAACCCCATGCTTCATTAGCCCATACTGCTCCAGAAAGAATGCCTATGGTTAAAAAGGTAAACCCTAAACTAATGACACGATAACTCCAATAATCCAAACGCTGAATTAATTGATATTTGTAAAAATTTTGAAATGAGAAGAAAGAAGTCTTTTTTAATACACTTCCTTTTTGGTTCAAATATTCCATATCACCAAAGAAAAACGACTTTTTTAAACTGAAAAAATTCTTGTTTTTCAAAAAAGAATCGATTCTTTTTTGAAATGTAATCACTATAAGAGCAACTGATAATAACGATCCGCATAAAAGAGCTGCATAGCTCAATAGCATCATACTGACATGCATCATTAACCACTGAGATTGTAGAGCAGGTACTAATATTGCGGGTTGATGCATTTCAGTTGAAAGACCTGACGTGGCGAAACCTTGGGTAAAAATGGCACTTGGTGCAGTTATTGCGCTTAAATCATTTTTATGATTCCCAAGATACGGAATCATATGAATAATGGATAAACTCCATGAAAGGAAGATTAATGATTCGTATAAATTACTTAAGGGAAAATGTCCCGAAGAAATCCAACGAATAACTAAAAACCCTGTTATAGAGAAAAAAGTAGCTATCATCCCTTTTTCTGACGAATTATGTAATCCTTCGATTTCGTAGACTAATAAGTTCATCAAATGAATCAGAATCACAATTGAGATGATCGAAAAGGAAATATGAGTTAATATATGTTCTAAGGTTGCAAATATCATAAAGAAGAGTCCCTTTTAAATAATTGAAATCGGGGGGGATTAAATAGAATCTAAAAGAGAATATCTTAAATATTCTCTTTTAGATTCTATTAGATCTATTGTGTCTATATTATTAATATGAAGAATTCTTTATGCCGCCACTCGGACTCGAACCGAGATGCTCTAGCACTGCTTCCTAAGAGCAGCGTGTCTACCAATTTCACCATGGCGGCTGGCTTACCTTAAATAATAATATATATAATAATAATAATATATATAATAGGAAATTCATGTTGAATTGTCGATATTCAATAGAGTTTAGGAAACAATGAAGAAAGATGCATTTCCATTCATCTGGAAATGTTAAATATAAAGAAAATGAAAATATCAATAATACTTAATTAGTATCTTCGTAAGTTCAGTTTGAATAATCAACTTTTCCGTACTAGAAACTAGAAACCTAGCTCTTGTTTATCCAGAAGAGTAAGAATTCAATAGTTTCGTTCTCAGTCGGGGTATAAAATTCATAATTCTTTTCTAACGATTTTGAGATCCAACACCTTAGTCTAAAGTAGAATGAAATATTCAGATTCTTCCTTGTCTATCGTAATTGTGCTTTTCTATTTTGAAAAGCACAATTCATAGGAAAGAAAAAACCATCTCACGAATTCAATATTAATCAATAGAAATTGAAATAAATAGAATGAAAATATAACATAAACAATAAAAAGAAGAAAATAACTAAAATAGAATAGAATATAATAGAAATATATAAAGACTATAAAAAATATAAAAAAATGATAAAAAAGAAGAAAATACGCAATACTGAGTACTTTGAATCAAGTAGACAGAAAGATTCTTCTTTTTCATATTATCTAGCTCTAAATAATATGAGAAGTGAAATACAAATACAATTTAGTAAAATTGAATCATTTGTCTTACAATTCAAAAATTGAAATTTGGAAGTTCTTTGAAACATGTCAATTAAGATTTTTC